TTCATATCGATCTATTATGCGCCTATGCATTTAGCATTGGGTAGACCTCATACAATAACTGTCCTAGCTCTACCGTATCTTTTGTTTCATTTCTTCTGGAACAATCACAAACACTTTTTTGATTATGGATCTACTACCAGAAATGAAATGCGTAATCTTCGCATTCAATGTGTATTCCTGAATAATCTAATTTTTCAATTATTCAACCATTTCATTTTACCAAGTTCAATGTTAGCCAGATTAGTCAACATTTATATGTTTCGATGCAACAACAAGATGTTATTTGTAACAAGTAGTTTTGTTGGTTGGTTAATTGGTCACATTTTATTCATGAAATGGGTTGGATTGGTATTAGGCTGGATACAGCAAAATAATTCTATTAGGTCTAATGTACTTATTAGATCTAATAAGTATAAGTTCCTTGTGTCAGAATTGAGAAATTCTATGGCTCGAATCTTTAGTATTCTCTTATTTATTACCTGTGTCTACTATTTAGGCAGAATACCATCACCCATTTTTACTAAGAAACTAAAAGGAACCTCAGAAACGGAAGAAAGGGGTGGGACTAAACAGGACCAAGAGGTATCCACCGAAGAAGCTCCTTTTCCTTCTCTTTTTTCGGAAGAAAGGGAGGATCTGGACAAAATCGATGAAATGGAAGAAATCCGAGTGAATGGAAAAGACCAAATTAATAAGGATGATGAATTCCACGTTCGAACATACTATAACTATAAAACAGTTTCTGAAAATCTAGATGGAAATAAAGAAAATTCGAATTTAGAATTTTTCAAAATAAAAAAAAAAGAGGATCATTATTTATGGTTTGAAAAACCTTTTGTAACTCTACTTTTCGATTATAAAAGATGGAATAAACCCAATCGATATATAAAAAATGATAGTATTGAAAATACTGTAAGAAATGAAATGTCACAATATTTTTTTTATACATGTCAAAGTGATGGAAAAGAACGAATATCTTTTACATATCCCCCCAACCTTTCAACTTTTTTTGAAATGATCCAAAAAAAGATACCTTCATTTACCAGAGAAAAAACATCTTCGGACCAAGTTTATACTTGTTGGAGTTTGATCAATGAAGAAAAAAAGGAAAACTTAAAAAAAGAATTTTTAAATCGAATTGAAGCTTTAGATAAGGAATGGTATATTGAAAATATACTGGAAAAAACGACTCGATTTTGTCATAACGAAACTAAAAAAGAATATTTACCTAAAATTTATGATCCTTTTTTGCATGGGATCTCCCGCGGAAGAATCAAAAAATTACCTCCATTCAAAATAATAACCGAAACCTATATAAAAAATAATATAGGAGGATCTTGGATAAACAAGATTCATGGTATACTTATGAAGATTAATTCTAACAAATTTGAGCAAACAATAGAAAAATTTAATAGAAAATCTTTAGAAAAAAAACTTTATTTTTTTTCAGAACCCCAAGAAGAAAAAATTAATTCAGAAGAAGAGATAAAAATTTTCAAATTTTTATTTGATGTAGTGATAACGGATAGCAAAGATCAAACTCTTATAAAAAATTTTATTGATTTCAATGAAATCAATAAAAAAGTTCCTCGCTGGTCATACAAATTAAAAAGTGAGTTGGAAGAATTGGAAGGCGAAACTGAAGAAAATGTACCAACGGAGCCTGGAATTCGTTCAAGAAAAGCAAAACGTGTCGTGGTTTTTACTGATAAAGAGGAGCATAACGAGATTTATACTAATCTTAAAGATAATAAAAATTATGATCAAAAAAATGAAATGGCTTTGATCCGTTATTCACAACAATCTGATTTTCGTCGAGAGATAATTAAAGGATCCATGCGTTCCCAAAGGCGTAAAACTGTTATTTGGGAATTTTTTCAAGCAAAAGCACATTCCCCCCTTTTTTTTGATAGAATAGATAAACTTTTTTTTTTTTCGTTTGATATATGGGGGCTAAAAAAAAAAATCCTTAGAAATTTAAGGTGGAAAAAAAAAATTTTTGAAAAAAAAGAAGAAGAACAATCAAAAATAGAAGAAAAAACCCGGATAGAAATTGCAGAAACTTGGGACAGCTTACTATTTGCTCAAATAATAAGAGGCTCTCTCTTAGTAACTCAGTCTATTCTTCGAAAATATATTATATTACCTTTATTGATAATAATTAAAAATAGCGTCCGTATCTTATTATTTCAAATTCCTGAGTGGTCCGAGGATTTTAAGGATTTGAAACGTGAAATGCATGTTAAATGCACTTATAATGGGGTTCAACTATCCGAAACAGAATTTCCAAGAAACTGGTTAACGGATGGTATTCAGATAAAAATCCTATTTCCTTTTTATCTTAAACCTTGGCATAAATCTAAATTTCAATCATCTCAGAAGGCTATAATAAAAAAAACAAAAGACAAAGTAGAAAAAAACGCTTTTTGTTTTTTAACAGTTTGGGGAATGGAAACCGACCTACCGTTTGGTTCTGCCCAAAAAAAGCCCTCTTTTTTTGAACCTATTTATAAAGAATTAAAAAAAAGAATCAAAAAATTTACAAATAAGTCTTTTATGGTTTTAAGGATTTTCATTTTCAAAGAAAGATCAACAATTTTCCTAAAAGTCGCAAAAGAAATTAAAACCTGGATTATAAAAAACTTGATTTTTATAAAAGGAAAAATAAAATACCTTTCAAAACAAAATATAATTCCATTATTTGGCCTGAGAGAAATAAATGAATTAAATGAAACTAAAAAAGATTCAATAATGAGTAATCAGATGATTGATGAACCATCTGTTCAAAAAAAATACACGGGGTGGACAAAATCTTCACTCAGCGAAAAAAAAAAAAAAAATTTGATTTATACAGCGAAAAAAAAAAAAAAATTTGATTTATAGAATAAAGACAATCAGAAATCAAATAGAAGAAATTTCAAAAGAAAAACAAAACCTAACTAATAGTTGTAACAAACCGCGTTATGGTTCTAAAATAATTGAGTCATCAAAAAAAATTTGGCAGACATTAAAAAGAAAAAATACCCGATTAATTCGTAAATCTTTTTTTTTTTATAAATTTTGCATCGAACAACTGTCTATAGCTTTTTTTATAGGTATCATTAATATTACAAGAATTACTACACAACTTTTTTTAAAATCAACAAAAACAATTATTGATAAATTTATTTACAAGAATGAAAAAGCTGGAGAAAAAAAAAAAAAAAAAAAAAATTTTTAGTTATGACCTATGCTCTTTATCACAAGCATATGTATTTTACAAATTATCAAAAATTAAAGTTAGTAACTTTTCGAAATTAAAGGCTGTTCTTGAATATAACATATGCATAACATCCTTTTTTGTTAAGAATCAAATAAAGGATTTTTTTAAAGAACAAGGAATCTTTCATTATGAATTGAAAGATAAAACATTTTTAAATCCCGAAGTAAATCAATGGAAAAACTGGTTACGAAGTCATTATCAATACAATTTACCTCAGATTTCATGGGCTAGATTAGTAACCAAAAAATGGAAAAATAAACTAAACCAAGGCTCTCTAGTTATAAATCCAAGTTTAACCAAGGAGGATTCATATGAAAAAAACAAAGTTTATAATTACAAAAAACAAAAGTTTTTTGAGGCCGACCTGTTATTAAATCCAAAACATAATTTAAAAAAAGATTATATATATAATCTTTTTTGCTACAAATCTATTAATTATACAGAAAAAAAATTTGACATGTCTATAGGCATTGCTCTAGATAATTGTTTAGTCTCTTATTTTCTAGAAAAATACAATATTCGGGGTATGGGTGAAATTCGGCATAGAAAATATTTGGATTGGAGAATTATAAACTTTTGGTTTACAAAAAAAGTAAATATGGAGCCCTGGATTGATACCAAGAGTAAAAAAAAATATATTAAGACTAAAGTTCAGAATTATGAAAGAGTTGATAAAATAACTAATACGAGTCTTGCCAACAAAAAAATAAACTTTTTTGATTGGATGGGAATGAATGAAGAAATACTAAATCGTCGTATAACAAATTTTGAATTTTTTTTCTTTCCAGAATTTTTTTTATTTTCTAGTACATATAAAAAGAACCCGTGGGTTATACCAATTAAATTACTTCTTTTAAATTTTAATGAAAACAAAAACGTTAATAAAAAGATCACTCGAAATAAAAAAGGTTTTATACCATCAAATGAAAAAAAATCCCTTAGATTTTATAATCTAAATAAAGAAGAAAAAGAATTGGCAGGTCAAGGGGAGCTTGAATCAGATAAAGAAAAAAAAAAAAATCCTGAATTGGCTCTATCATACCAAGAAAAAAATATTGAAGAAAATTATCCAGAGTCGAAGATAAAAAAAAGTAAAAATAAAAAACAATACAAAAGCAATACAGAAGCGGAACTCTATTTTTTTCTCACAAGGTATTCGCGGTTTCAATTGCGATGGAATTGTTTTGTTAATCGAAAAATTATCAATAATATAAAAATATACTGTCTCTTGGTTAGACTAAAAAATCCAAATGAGGTAGCGATATCTTCTATTGAAAGAGGCGAGATGAGCCCAGACATTCTAATGCTTGAGAAGAATTTCACTTTTGCAAAATTAATTAAAAAAGGAATTTTTATTATTGAACCTGTGCGTTTGTCTGTAAAAAACGATGGACAACTTATTATATATAGAACCGTAGGTATTTCATTGGTTCATAAAAATAAACAAAAAATAAGTAAAAGATACAAAAAAAATTTTGAAAAATACATTACAAAATATCAAAACAAAACTGTAAATAGAAACAAAAAAAATTATGATTTCTTTGTCCCTGAAAATATTCTATCCCCTAAAAGACGTAGAGAATTTCGAATTTTAATTTGTTTCAACTTAAAAAAAAAAAATGCGAGGGATATAAATTCAAGATTTGATAAGAATGTTCAAAATTTGACCAAAGTTTTGCATAAAAATAACGATCTTGATAAGGAAAAAAATAACCTAATTAAATTAAAATACTTTCTTTGGCCCAATTTTAGATTAGAAGATTTAGCTTGTATGAATCGCTATTGGTTTAATACTACTAACGGAAATGGTTTCAGTATGATAAGAATACATATGTATACGCGATTTAAAATTCATTAATGATAGATCCTTTTTACTATAATATAATATATAAGTTACGGTATATGAAAACAACTGTATGCACAAATATGCGGGATTTTTTTTATTCAATCTTTATCATGAGATTAATTTAATCAATGACATAGATACCAATCAGAGCGGATCCATAAATAAACTAACAGAATCCTCCTTTTTTATATCTAAATTTAGACTTTTTTCTAAAATTAAGAATTAATAAGTTGATAATTTAATTCAGATCCTTGTACAAAAAAACTACCACTATTATTACTGATCAGTAAAATTCATATCTTTCAATTCATATTAAAAAGGGAAGGATTTCTTTTTATGATAAAAAATACATTCATTTCATTTCAAGAAAAAAAAGAAGAAAGCAGGGGATCCGTTGAATTTCAAGTATTCAGTTTCACTAATAAGATACGAAGACTTACTTCACATTTGGAATTGCACAGAAAAGATTATTTATCTCAGAGGGGTCTACGAAAAATTCTGGGAAAACGTCAACGACTGCTGGCTTATTTGTCAAAAAAAAATAGAGTACGTTATAAAGAATTAATTAATCAGTTGAATATTCGGGAATTAAAAACTCGTTAAATTAAAAATTGTGAATTAGTTAATTTTTTAGATCCTTAATTTTTTGATAAACTTATTTTTCAGCAATCTAATTCATACCAGAATGAATCAAGGAAAAACTTATGAAGAGACCAGTTACAGGAAAAGATCTTATGATAGTCAATATGGGACCTCACCACCCATCCATGCATGGTGTTCTTCGCTTAATTGTTACTCTAGATGGTGAGGATGTTGTTGACTGTGAACCCATATTGGGTTATTTACACAGAGGAATGGAAAAAATTGCAGAAAACCGAGCAATTATACAATATTTACCTTATGTAACGCGGTGGGATTATTTAGCTACTATGTTTACAGAAGCAATAACAGTAAATGGACCAGAACAATTGGGAAATATTCAAGTTCCTAAAAGGGCCAGCTATATCAGAGTAATTATGCTGGAATTGAGTCGTATAGCTTCTCATCTGTTATGGCTCGGCCCTTTTATGGCAGATATTGGTGCACAGACTCCTTTTTTCTATATTTTCAGAGAGCGAGAATTTGTATATGATCTATTTGAAGCTGCCACCGGTATGAGAATGATGCATAATTTTTTTCGTATTGGAGGAATAGCGGCTGATTTACCTTACGGTTGGATAGATAAATGCTTGGATTTTTGTGATTATTTTTTAACAGAGGTTGTTGAATATCAAAAACTTATTACACGAAATCCTATTTTTTTAGAACGGGTTGAAGGAGTTGGGATTATTGGTGGGGAAGAAGCAATAAATTGGGGTTTATCCGGACCAATGTTACGCGCATCCGGAATACCGTGGGATCTTCGTAAAGTGGATCGTTATGAGTCTTACGATGAATTTGAATGGGAAATTCAGTGGCAAAAACAAGGAGATTCTTTAGCTCGTTATTTAGTACGACTTAACGAAATGACAGAATCCATAAAAATTATTCAACAGGCTCTGGAAGGACTTCCGGGAGGTCCCTATGAGAATTTAGAAAGCAGAGGCTTTGATAGAAAAAGTAATCCAGAATGGAATGATTTTGAATATCGATTCATTAGTAAAAAACCTTCTCCTACTTTTGAATTATCGAAACAAGAACTTTATGTAAGAGTTGAAGCTCCAAAAGGGGAATTGGGAATTTTTCTCATAGGAGATCAAAGTGGTTTTCCTTGGAGATGGAAAATAAGACCACCGGGTTTTATTAATTTGCAAATTCTTCCTGAACTAGTTAAAAGAATGAAATTGGCTGATATTATGACGATACTCGGTAGCATAGATATAATTATGGGAGAAGTTGATCGTTAAAATGATAATTTATGCAACAGAAGTACAAACTATAAATTCTTTTGTTAGATTGGAATCTTTAAAAGAGGTATATGGACTCATATGGATATTTGTCCCTATATTTTCTCTTGTATTGGGAATCATAACAGGTGTACTAGTAATTGTGTGGTTAGAAAGAGAAATATCTGCAGGGATACAACAACGTATTGGACCTGAATACGCCGGCCCGTTGGGAATTCTTCAAGCCCTAGCCGACGGGACAAAACTACTTTTCAAAGAAGATCTTCGTCCATCTAGAGGCAATACTCCTTTATTTAGTATTGGACCGTCGATAGCAGTTATCTCAATTTTACTAAGTTATTCAGTAATTCCCTTTAGCAATCACCTTGTTTTAGCGGATCTCAATATTGGTATTTTTTTATGGATTGCCATCTCAAGTATTGCTCCTATTGGACTTCTTATGTCAGGATATGGATCAAATAATAAATATTCTTTTTTAGGTGGTCTGCGAGCTGCTGCCCAATCGATTAGTTATGAAATACCATTAACTCTATGTGTTTTATCAATATCTCTACGTGCGATTCGTTGAAACATAAACGTTTTACTATTACGTTTCTTATAGACGAATAAGTTAAAAAACGTAATCTATATATATTTATCTTTCGGGTTAATCTTAATAAAAATAAAAGTAATTTGATAGTTATATATGAGTGAAAAAAAACTGCTCATAAATTAGCAGTAAAAATACAAATTGAGTCTCATTTCCTAGGTACAAAGGTTAAACGTAAATAAACATAAGCGTAAGAATAACTTTACCCCAAGGTTGGTTGATTAGTCATCCTGGCTTGAAGCGGGTTAAAAATATTAACATATGGCGTTTTCACTAGCAGTTATATAGATTAACATACATTTATTACAAAGTGAGCGGCAATTAGGTAAAAGCGAGTGGATGGTTAGAAACACCAAAATACACAAAGAATTTGTAATAGAGATTAACCAAATTGAAAAGGATATTTATGCATAACATAAGATAACAAAAAAAGAAGGTTAATTGGGGCTTGAAATTAGTAGAAATGATTAGACAGTACTCCCCAAGATTCCGATTCAGAGTATGCTCCTATCCACCGATAAATGTAATGACTATCAGAAACGAAATAATCCTTTATTTTTTAAGTCCACCAACTTTTTTATAAAAAAGAAAGAAGAATAGGAACGAAATAAGGATATTTTTTTCATATATTTCGAAAATAAAATAGAATTTATGTAATGAATAATAAACTAATAGGATGTCTAATTCTTTTTCGTAATTGAAAACCACGATGGGCTGAAATACCTATTTTTTTACAAGGAGTATTTTATTCAAGGAGTATTTTATTAAAGGATTCAGTTATTACTCAACAAATAGAAATTAAAATTTGTAAAGGATGAGATGAATTCTGAAGCGCTTTTTTATTATTATAATTTGAGCAGACAGAATTCCATTGGTATAATTCGGGACCCCAGATATATTTAGATTTAATCTCTTTTAGAACACATCATATCCATCTAAATAATACTAATCTGGTCCTTAGATTTATTTATGGCCCCCGAGGAGCCGTATGAGGCGAATACCTCATGTACGGTTTTGTAATAGCGGTGAGAATAGTAATGTTATCACCGACTAGGATTATCTAACAGTTTAAGTACAGTTGATATAGTTGAGGCACAATCAAAATATGGTTTTTGGGGATGGAATTTGTGGCGTCAACCTATAGGTTTTATCATTTTTCTAATTTCTTCCCTAGCAGAATGCGAGAGGTTACCGTTTGATTTACCAGAAGCGGAAGAAGAATTAATAGCGGGTTATCAAACTGAATATTCAGGTATAAAATTTGGTTTATTTTACGTTGCTTCTTATCTAAATCTATTAATTTCCTCATTATTTGTAACAGTTCTATACTTAGGCGGTTGGAATATTTCTAGTCCGTATATATCTATTCTGGAGCTATTTGAAAGGGATCAAATTTTTGGAACAACAACCGGTATCTTTATTACATTAGCTAAAACTTATTTGTTCTTGTTCATTTCTATCGCAACAAGATGGACTTTACCTAGGCTAAGAATGGATCAACTATTAAATCTTGGATGGAAATTTCTTTTACCTATTTCCCTTGGTAATCTATTATTAACAACTTCTTTCCAACTCTTTTCGCTCTAAATTGAAAATGAATACAACATATTCATTACTTGGTTTAAACAAGAGAAAGAAACAAAGATAAAATTATTCATAGATAATTACAATATGCTTCCTATGATAACCGGGTTCATGAATTATGGTCAACAAACCCTACGAGCTGCAAGGTATATTGGCCAAGGTTTCATGATTACCTTATCCCACACAAATCGTTTACCTGTAACTATTCAATATCCCTATGAAAAATTAATAACCTCGGAACGTTTCCGCGGGCGAATCCATTTTGAATTTGATAAATGCATTGCTTGTGAAGTATGTGTTCGAGTATGTCCTATAGATCTGCCTGTTGTTGATTGGAAATTGGAAACTCATATTCGAAAAAAACGATTGCTTAATTACAGTATTGATTTTGGAATTTGTATATTTTGTGGTAATTGTGTTGAATATTGTCCAACAAATTGTTTGTCAATGACTGAAGAATATGAATTTTCAACTTATGATCGTCACGAATTGAATTATAATCAAATAGCTTTGGGTCGTTTACCAATGTCAGTAATTGACGATTACACTATTCGAACAATTTTGAATTCACCTCAAACAAAAAATGGGTAAACCCATTAAGTTTATTAAAAAACGAATTCAAAATTTTTGAATTATATAAAGAATTTAATTAAAAACTTTTATTTTATTTATATAATAATATTAAGTATTAAGGCTCATTATTTTAATATAATATATTCGTAATTACTTTCTTGAAATAGATATGTTGAAAATACATTTTAGCCTAAAAAAGCAAAACTGTCTAATAATTGTATCTACATAAATTCATATACATTAGATTCTAATTTAACTCTATTAGAAACATATTAAAAATAAATTCCCCGGTTAAATTAATAAGGTCATGAAAAGGATTTCGATTTTTTCTTATTTTAATAATATAATGGATTTGCCTGGACCAATACATGATTTTCTTTTAGTTTTTCTGGGATCCGGTATTCTAGTCGGAGGTCTGGGAGTGGTATTACTTCCCAACCCAATATTTTCAGCCTTTTCCTTAGGATTTGTTCTTGTTTGTATATCTTTATTGTATATTCTATCAAATTCCCATTTTGTAGCTGCGGCACAACTCCTTATTTACGTGGGGGCCATAAATGTTTTAATCATATTTGCTGTGATGTTCATGAATGATTCAGAATATTCCACAGATTTCAATCTGTGGACCGTTGGGAATGGGATTACTTCGTTGGTTTGTACAACTATTCTTTTTTCATTAATTTCTACTATTCTAGATACGTCATGGTACGGGGTTATTTGGACTACAAGATTAAACCAGATTCTAGAGCAAGATTTAATAAGTAATAGTCAACAAATAGGAATTCATTTATCAACAGATTATTTTCTTCCATTTGAACTCATTTCAATAATTCTTTTAGTTGCTTTGATAGGTGCAATTTCTGTGGCTCGTCAATAAAAAACGTTATAATTAGTAAATACCAAAGAAAACTTTGTGTATATTATGATAGTCTTTTTTCGTTCATTCAATTAAATTTGATTGAATACTATTTCATATTTTAAATATAAATTTTTATATTTGATATATATATATATATATTTTTTTTTACCTAATATAGTTTTTATTCATACTTTTTTGTTATATTCTAGTTGATTGAATCCGGTGAATTATTATTCATATTGAAATGAATCAAAATTGATAAGGAGTTGCTGAATGATACTCGAACATGTACTTGTTTTGAGTGCCTATTTATTTTTGATTGGTCTTTATGGATTGATCACGAGTCGAAATATGGTTAGGGCTCTTATGTGTCTTGAACTTATACTCAATGCAGTTAATATGAATTTCGTAACATTTTCTGATTTTTTTGATAATTCCCAACTAAAAGGGGATATTTTCTGCATTTTTGTTATAGCAATTGCAGCCGCTGAAGCAGCTATTGGATTAGCTATAGTCTCGTCAATTTATCGTAATAGAAAATCAACTCGCATCAATCAATCGACCTTATTAAATAAGTAGCATAAATAAAAAAAATTATAGATTTAAATTTGCATATATATAATAGGTTATTATTTACTAGATTATATTTGTGAAAATCTACGAAATCAAAGTATTTTAGCCCCCTTTTTTTTTTTTTATTGAGCCAGAATTCATTACAAAAATTCTATTAAAGGAAATCATTGATTCATCTAGTATTTTAATATATCATTCAGTTATAAGTTTACTAGATTGAAAATTTATGACATTAAAAAAACTATAGATCCTATGTCACATTCAGTAAAAATTTATGATACCTGTATAGGATGTACTCAATGTGTCCGAGCATGCCCTACAGACGTATTAGAAATGATACCTTGGGATGGATGTAAAGCTAAGCAAATAGCTTCCGCGCCAAGAACCGAGGACTGTGTTGGTTGTAAGAGATGTGAATCTGCCTGTCCAACGGATTTTTTGAGCGTTCGAGTTTATTTATGGCATGAAACAACTCGAAGTATGGGTCTAGCTTATTGATACGTTACCGAAAACCTCATTTGAATAAATTTAGAATACATTTTTTTTTATTGACAAGTACTCGTACTCAAAAAAAGTTAAATTATATTTTTTATTTATATATTTTTTTTGAGTACGCGTTCTTTGGACCTGGTGTATCTTGTCTTTACCACGAATGATTTTCCTTGGTTAACAATAATTGTTGTTTTTCCAATATCTGCTGGTTCGTTAATGTTATTTCTGCCACATAGGGGAAATAAAGTAAATAAATGGTATACTATATGCATTTGTATCTTAGAACTTCTTCTAACGACCTACGCTTTTTGTTATAATTATAAAATGGACGATCCATTAATTCAAATGTCCGAAGGTTATAAATGGATAAATTTTTTTGATTTTTACTGGAGAGTGGGAATAGATGGACTTTCTATAGGAACGATTTTACTGACGGGATTTATTACTACTTTAGCTACTTTAGCAGCTTTTCCTGTTACTCGGGATTCCCGATTATTCCATTTCCTTATGTTAGCAATGTACAGCGGTCAAATAGGATCATTTTCTTCTCGGGATATTTTACTTTTTTTCATCATGTGGGAATTAGAATTAATTCCCGTTTATCTACTTTTATCCATGTGGGGTGGAAAGAAACGTCTGTATTCAGCTACAAAATTTATTTTATACACTGCAGGAAGTTCTATTTTTTTATTAATAGGAGTTTTAGGTATAAGTTTATATGGTTCGAATGAACCAACATTAAATTTAGAAATATTAGCGAATCAATCCTATCCTGTCACACTCGAAATACTATTTTATATTGGATTTCTTATTGCTTTTGCCGTCAAATCACCGATTATACCTTTACATACTTGGTTACCTGACACCCACGGCGAGGCACATTACAGTACCTGTATGCTTCTCGCTGGAATCTTATTAAAAATGGGAGCATATGGGTTGGTTCGAATCAATATGGAATTGTTACCTCACGCTCATTCTATGTTTTCTCCTTGGTTGATGGTAGTTGGTACAATCCAAATAATTTATGCAGCTTCAACATCTCCCGGTCAACGTAATTTAAAAAAGAGAATAGCCTATTCTTCTGTATCTCATATGGGTTTTATAATTATAGGTATTGGTTCTATAACGGATCCTGGACTTAATGGAGCTATTTTACAAATAATATCTCATGGATTTATTGGCGCTGCACTTTTTTTCTTGGCAGGAACTAGTTATGATAGAATTCGGCTTGTTTATCTTGATGAAATGGGTGGAATGGCTATCTACATTCCAAAGATATTTACAATGTTCACTATCTTATCGATGGCTTCCCTTGCATTACCGGGCATGAGTGGTTTTGTTGCAGAATTAATAGTTTTTTTTGGAATAATTACCAGCCAAAAATATTTCTTAATTTCAAAAATTTTAATTATTTTTGTAATGGCAATTGGAATGATATTAACTCCTATATATTTATTATCTATGTCACGCCAAATGTTCTATGGATACAAGTTAATTAATGTCAAAAACTTTTCTTTTTTTGATTCTGGACCCCGAGAGTTATTTCTTTCAATCTCTATTCTTATACCCATAATTGGTATTGGGATTTATCCGGATTTTGTGCTCTCATTAGCAAGTGACAAGGTCGAATCCATTTTATCTAATTATTTTTATGGATAGTTTTAAGGAAATTAAAAAAAGCATTAAATTGAATTGTAATCAGAATTCTTTGGTCTTTGTATTGTGAGAACCTTTTGAATCATTGTACTACTTGATTCAAAAGGTTCTTGATGATTTACTACTAAAACTAAATTAGATTTATTAACTTATATTAAGTTATATATGCTATTCTTTTTTATTTGGATTCCTTTATTTTTTGGTTAATTTTTTATTTAATTAGATGTAAATGAACCATAACTATGTAAACCTATTCCTAAAAGATTGACGCCAAAATAACATATCCAAATTAAAAGAAAGCCTATCGAAGCCACAATTGCAGAATTTATACCCCTAACATTCCTATTTGTTTTAATATGTAAATAAATTGCGAATATGGTCCAAGTTATAAATGCCCAAGTTTCTTTTGGATCCCAATTCCAATATGAACCCCATGTCTCATTAGCCCATACAGCTCCTGAAAGAATGCCGACGGTTAAAAAAATAAATCCAAGACTAATAATACGAAAACTCCAATAATCTAATTGTTCAATCAATTGATACCTATAATAATTTCTAGAAAAACTAAAATTCATGTTTTGTTGTAGTAAAATAGAATTTCTTTCATTTATGTAGTAAAGTACATCAAAAGAAAATAATTCATTTAATAAATTATTTTTTTTAATATTCTTTTTCCAAAAAGTAGGGCCAACTTTGTGAAATGTAATGACTAGAAGAGCTATTGATAATAATGATCCGCATAACAGAGCGCCATAGCCTAATATCATCATACTTACGTGCATCATTAACCACTGTGACTGGAGAGCTGGTACTAATATTTCAGACTGAGGCATTTTGTTTAAAAGACCTGAAGTAGCAAAACCTTGAATAAAAATAGCACTTGGCGCAGTTATTGCGTTTAGGTTCTTCTTTTGTTTTTTATTAAAATAGGAAACCATATGAATAATTGAAAAAGCCCATGAAAGAAAAATTAATGATTCATATAAATTACTTAATGGAAAATGTCCTGAATAAATCCAACGAGTGAATAATAATCCTGTTATACCAAAAAATGTAATTACAATTCCTTTATCTGATGAATCAAAAAATCCTATGATTTCATCTAAATTAACTAATAAAGTTAAAAAATAAATCGTCAATACAATTGAAACGACTGAAAAAGATATATGAGTTAATATATGCTCTAAAATTGAAAAAATCATAAAAAATTTGTTAAAAATTAATAAATTAATACTAGGTTTTACCCTATTTTATAAAAAAGTCGGGTATTAGTTTGATTATAAAGCTTATAATATCTCTTTTATAAGATCTTATGCCGCTACTCGGACTCGAACCGAGATGCTATAGCACTGCTTCCTAAGAGCAGCGTGTCTACCAATTTCACCATAGCGGCAACTTGTTCAAAACAATACTAACAATTTTTTATTTAATCGTCGAGATTAAAATTTAAATAAAGAAGCCAATTCAATGGAATTTATAATTGATTTCATTAATAAAAACTTGTTTAAATAGGTATTTGGGGCTTTAATTAAATTAATATATTTTTTTTATCTGAGTCAGTTTAAATTATTTTAATTCACTTTTTGGACTTTATATATATTTTTTTTCTAGAATACAATAAAAAATTTAACTAAATTATAAAGTAGTTGGGACTTAAACTAAACCATATAATAATTATAATAATTAAGAGAAAAAAATTCCTAAAGGTATAAAGTTAAAAATTTTTAACTTAAATTAATTAAATTGAAGAACTAATTTATTTCGCTTAAAGATCTTGTATTTACTCTTAACGAGTAAATACAAGATCTTTATTTGTTATTGCATCAAGTTGGTGATGGGGAAAATAAGAATCCCCCCCCCTTTTTTTCTATTTTTTATATGTATTCTAAAAAAATTGTTTTTAAGTTTAAGTTAGGCTAATTCTAATTATTCTAGTGTTTTTTATTTATTTTGTTTTACAAAAAAACTTTTTGAATTACCTGTAGAAAGGGATTTCCCTAACGAAAAAGCTTTCAACGATGTCCAATATCCCTTCCTTTTCCAAAATTTTTTACGAATACGCTTTTTCGAGATAGAAGTACGTTTTTTTGGAACTGCCATTCAAAAATGAAAAAAGTTTTTCAGTGGTATAATTGGATGTCAAAGACATTTATTATTTTATTCTTTTGTACTCCGTATCGAGTTATTTTTTCTTTCACATTTTATTATATATTATTTTCAAAACAAAAAAAGAAATTCAAAAGTTTAAAACCCAACTGTTTTTTTACTGTTTTTTTTATAAAATTGGGTTAGTAAAATTTTATTTTATTTAACGTTTGAAACCCGTATGAGAGTGCTCATTTAATTAATCTATACTGATAGATTATATTATAAAAAAAATTATAAAATTTCTTCACTTCATATGTAAAAAAAATATCGATTAGAATAATCTTTATTGCAAATAAAAAAAAAAAAAAAGATATAATTAATATTAAGTATTTTTTTGTCGTGTAAATCTTTGTTCTATTCTTAATATATGTATATAAATTATTGTAATACGGAATTATAATTAACTTTTTCTGTATATGCATAAAATAACAATTTTATTTAGTAGTAATAAAAAAATACAAATAAAAAAATACAAATAATTTTTTTTCAGTAACTTAGTAATATTATTTAATCACTTCTAATTTTTTGATTTTAATATATATATATAATATATTTTCAAAAATTTCTGAGGGATTATACTAATTCAAAAAATTTCTATTTAGGTTTGAAATCGCGTGCTTTTTTATTGTCCCCTTTGAAAAAAAAAAATATATATATATACAAACCAGTGAATAAGAAATAAAAATTTAAGAATAAAATAAAAAGGGTTTTTTATTTTATGGAACATACATATCAATATTCGTGGATCATCCCTTTCATTCCACTTCCAGTACCTATTTTACTAGGAGTTGGACTTCTACTTTTTCCGACCGCAACAAAAAACCTTCGACGTATGTGGACTTTTCTGAGTATTTTTTTGTTAAGTATAGTTATGATCTTTTCACTCTATCTATTTATTCAACAAATTTTTATAAGTTGCATTCATCAAAATGTATGGTCTTGGACCATAAATAATGAATTTTCTTTTGAGTTCGGTTACTTTATTGATCCACTTACTTCTATTATGTCAATATTAATTACAACTGTTGGAATTCTGGTTCTTATTTATAGTGACAATTATATGTCTCATGATCAAGGATATCTGCGGTTTTTTGCTTATATGGGTTTTTTTAATACTTCAATGTTAGGATTAGTTACTAGTTCTAATTTGATCCAAGTTTATTTTTTTTGGGAATTAGTTGGAATGTGTTCGTATTTATTAATAGGTTTTTGGTTCACACGACCCGTTGCAGCGAATGCTTGTCAAAAAGCTTTTGTAACTAATCGTGTAGGGGATTTTGGTTTATTATTAGGAATTTTAGGTCTTTATTGGCTAACAGGCAGTTTCGAATTTCAGGATTTGTTCGAAATATTCAATAATTTAATTTTAAATAATAGAGTAAATATCTCATTCCTTACTTTGTGTGCATTTCTCTTATTTGTGGGTCCTATTGCTAAATCCGCACAATTTCCTCTTCATGTATGGCTACCTGATGCCATGGAGGGCCCTACTCCTATTTCGGCTCTTATACATGCTGCTACTATGGTAGCGGCGGGAATTTTTCTTGTAGCTCGTCTTCTTCCTCTTTTTATAGTTATCCCTTCTATAATGTATATAATATCTTTGATAGGTATAATAACAGTACTCTTAGGAGCCACTTTAGCTCTTGCTCAAAAAGACATTAAGAGAGGTTTAGCCTATTCTACAATGTCTCAACTGGGTTATATGATGTTAGCTCTAGGTATGGGGTCGTATCGATCCGCTTTATTTCATTTGATTACTCATGCTTATTCGAAAGCTTTGTTGTTTTTAGGATCTGGATCCATTATTCATTCAATGGAAGCTATAGTTGGATATTCTCCCGATAAAAGTCAGAATATGCTTCTTATGGGTGGTTTGACAAAACATGTGCCGATTACAAAAACAGCCTTTTTAGTAGGAACACTTTCTCTTTGTGGTATTCCCCCCTTTGCTTGTTTTTGGTCTAAAGATGAAATTCTTAATGATAGTTTGTTGTTTTCCCCAATTTTTGCAATAATAGCTTGTTCAACAGCCGGATTAACCGCATTTTATATGTTTCGTATTTATTTACTTACTTTTGAAGGACATTTAAACACTTATTTTATAAATTACAGTGGAAAAAAAAGTAGCTCCTTATATTCAATCTCTTTATGGGGTAAAGAAGAAGAAAAAAAACTTAATAGAAATTTTGAGTTAGTACCATTATTAACAATGAATAATACGAAAAGAGCTTCTTTTTTTTGCAAGAAAACATATAAAATTAGTAATAATGTAATAAATCAAACTTTTATTACTGTTGAAAATTTTGGGCTTAATACAAGAACTTTCTATTATCCCCATGAATCAGACAATACTATTCTATTTCCTATGCTTGTATTGCTTTTATTTACTTTTTTTATTGGAGCCATAGGAATTCCTTTCAATCAAGAAGGAATAGACTTTGATATATTATCAAAATTATTAACGCCGTCGATAAACCTTTTGCATAAAAATTCAAAAAATTTTGTGGATTGGTATGAATTTTTTATAAATGCAACTTTTTCAGTCAGCATAGCTTTTTTTGGAATATTTCTAGCATACTGTTTATATAAGCCTTTTTATTCATCTTTATTAAATTTAACCCTACTTAATTCATTTAAAAAATGGAGTTCTAAAAGAATTCGTTGGGAAAAACTAATAAATTTTGTATATAATTGGTCATATAATCGTGGTTACATAGATTCGTTTTTTAAAGCATCTTTAACTGAAAGTATAAGAACAGTAGCAAAACAAACTAATTTTTTTGATAAACGAATCATCGATGGAATTACAAATGGAGTAGGTATTACAAGTTTCTTGGTAGGAGAAGTAACAAAATATATAGGTGGAAGTCGCATCTCTTCTTATCTGTTCTTGTATTTGTCTTATGTATTAATTTTTTTAATGATCCTCTTTTTTTTAATTCTTTATAAATAGGTTCAAAAAAAGAGGGCTTTTTTTGGGCAGAACCAAACGGTAGGTCGGTTTCCATTCCCCAAACTGTTAAAAAACAAAAAGCGTTTTTTTCTACTTTGTCTTTTGTTTTTTTTATTATAGCCTTCTGAGATGATTGAAATTTAGATTTATGCCAAGGTTTAAGATAAAAAGGAAATAGGATTTTTATCTGAATACCATCCGTTAACCAGTTTCTTGGAAATTCTGTTTCGGATAGTTGAACCCCATTATAAGTGCATTTAACATGCATTTCACGTTTCAAATCCTTAAAATCCTCGGACCACTCAGGAATTTGAAATAATAAGATACGGACGCTATTTTTAATTATTATCAATAAAGGTAATATAATATATTTTCGAAGAATAGACTGAGTTACTAAGAGAGAGCCTCTTATTATTTGAGCAAATAGTAAGCTGTCCCAAGTTTCTGCAATTTCTATCCGGGTTTTTTCTTCTATTTTTGATTGTTCTTCTTCTTTTTTTTCAAAAATTTTTTTTTTCCACCTTAAATTTCTAAGGATTTTTTTTTTTAGCCCCCATATATCAAACGAAAAAAAAAAAAGTTTATCTATTCTATCAAAAAAAAGGGGGGAATGTGCTTTTGCTTGAAAAAATTCCCAAATAACAGTTTTACGCCTTTGGGAACGCATGGATCCTTTAATTATCTCTCGACGAAAATCAGATTGTTGTGAATAACGGATCAAAGCCATTTCATTTTTTTGATCATAATTTTTATTATCTTTAAGATTAGTATAAATCTCGTTATGCTCCTCTTTATCAGTAAAAACCACGACACGTTTTGCTTTTCTTGAACGAATTCCAGGCTCCGTTGGTACATTTTCTTCAGTTTCGCCTTCCAATTCTTCCAACTCACTTTTTAATTTGTATGACCAGCGAGGAACTTTTTTATTGATTTCATTGAAATCAATAAAATTTTTTATAAGAGTTTGATCTTTGCTATCCGTTATCACTACATCAAATAAAAATTTGAAAATTTTTATCTCTTCTTCTGAATTAATTTTTTCTTCTTGGGGTTCTGAAAAAAAATAAAGTTTTTTTTCTAAAGATTTTCTATTAAATTTTTCTATTGTTTGCTCAAATTTGTTAGAATTAATCTTCATAAGTATACCATGAATCTTGTTTATCCAAGATCCTCCTATATTATTTTTTATATAGGTTTCGGTTATTATTTTGAATGGAGGTAATTTTTTGATTCTTCCGCGGGAGATCCCATGCAAAAAAGGATCATAAATTTTAGGTAAATATTCTTTTTTAGTTTCGTTATGACAAAATCGAGTCGTTTTTTCCAGTATATTTTCAATATACCATTCCTTATCTAAAGCTTCAATTCGATTTAAAAATTCTTTTTTTAAGTTTTCCTTTTTTTCTTCATTGATCAAACTCCAACAAGTATAAACTTGGTCCGAAGATGTTTTTTCTCTGGTAAATGAAGGTATCTTTTTTTGGATCATTTCAAAAAAAGTTGAAAGGTTGGGGGGATATGTAAAAGATATTCGTTCTTTTCCATCACTTTGACATGTATAAAAAAAATATTGTGA